GCTAGTGTAGCTTAAACCAAAGCATAACACTGAAGATGTTAAGATGAATCCTAGAAAGATTCCACAGGCACAAAGGCTTGGTCCTGACTTTACTATCAGCCCTAGTCCAATTTATACATGCAAGTATCCGCACCCCTGTGAGAATGCCCTCAATCCTCCGCCCGAGAACGAGGAGCAGGCATCAGGCACAACTACCTGGCCCAAGACGCCTTGCTACGCCACACCCCCAAGGGAACTCAGCAGTAATAAACATTAAGCCATAAGTGAAAACTCGACTTAGTTAAGATTAAAAGGGCCGGTAAAATTCGTGCCAGCCACCGCGGTTATACGAAAGACCCAAGTTGATACACACGGCGTAAAGGGTGGTTAAGGAACACAATAAATAAAGCTAAAGACCCTCTAAGCCGTCATACGCACTCCGAAGGCACGAAACCCATACACGAAAGTAGCTTTAAACAAACCTCACCTGACCCCACGAAAGCTAAGAAACAAACTGGGATTAGATACCCCACTATGCTTAGCCTTAAACCCCGATGCACCTTTACACAACACATCCGCCCGGGTACTACGAGCACAGCTTAAAACCCAAAGGACTTGGCGGTGTCTCAGACCCACCTAGAGGAGCCTGTTCTAGAACCGATAATCCCCGTTAAACCTCACCACTTCTTGTTTTCCCCGCCTATATACCGCCGTCGTCAGCTTACCCTGTGAAGGCTTAACAGTAAGCAAAATGGGCCCGCCCAAAAACGTCAGGTCGAGGTGTAGCGCACGAAGTGGGAAGAAATGGGCTACATTTTCTGTCAAGCAGAATATTAACGAATGGCATTATGAAAACTAATGCTTAAAGGTGGATTTAGTAGTAAAAAGAAAATAGAGCGTTCTTTTGAACTAGGCTCTGAGACGCGCACACACCGCCCGTCACTCTCCCCTCCGCCCACACCACACACATCACTAATAGTACAAACAACAACTCGGGGAGGCAAGTCGTAACATGGTAAGTGTACCGGAAGGTGCACTTGGAACAATCAGGACGTGGCTGAGATAGTCAAGCATCTCCCTTACACCGAGAAGACATCCATGCAAGTTGGATCGCCCTGAGCTAAACAGCTAGCCTAACCACACAAACTAACCAAAACAACATTAAAACATTTTACAAACCCCAAACAACTTAAATTAAAACATTTTACCGCCCTAGTACGTGAGACAGAAAAGGCAACAACTAGAGCCATAGAAAAAGTACCGCAAGGGAACGCTGAAAGAGAAATGAAACAAATCATCAAAGCATAACAAAGCAGAGACTAACCCTCGTACCTTTTGCATCATGATTTAGCCAGCCCCCCTGAGCAAAGCGCCCTTTAGTTCAAGACCCCGAAACTAAGTGAGCTACCCCGAGACAGTCTATTAATTAGGACCAACCCGTCTCTGTGGCAAAAGAGTGGGAAGAGCTCCGGGTAGAGGTGACAGACCTACCGAACTTAGTTATAGCTGGTTGCCTAAGAAATGAATAGAAGTTCAGCTTCGCACTCCTCAGCTCACAACTATTTCTAATAACATAAGAGTCAGAGCAACATGCGAAAGTTAATCAAAAGAGGTACAGCTCTTTTGAAACAGGACACAACCTTACCAGGAGGTTAAAGATTACATTATACAAGATACACCGCTCTAGTGGGCCTAAAAGCAGCCATCTAGACAGAAAGCGTTAAAGCTCGGGCGGATCAATAAATCTATTATCCAAATATCCAATCTAATACCCCTAATCATATTAGGCCATTCCATGCAGGCATGGAAGAGATACTGCTAAAATGAGTAATAAGAAGGCACCCCCTTCTCCCGGCCCACGTGTATGCTAGATCGGACCCCCCACTAGCAATTATCGAACCCAATCATAGAGGGCAATGTGAACACATTAAACACCAAGAAATTCTCACACAACCCAATCGTTACCCCCACACCGGAGGGCCCAAAAACTAGGGAAAGACTAAAAGAAAAGGAAGGAACTCGGCAAACACAAGCCTCGCCTGTTTACCAAAAACATCGCCTCCTGCAAACCTCAACGTATAGGAGGTCTTGCCTGCCCAGTGACAAGTTAAACGGCCGCGGTATTTTGACCGTGCGAAGGTAGCGCAATCACTTGTCTTTTAAATGAAGACCTGTATGAATGGTGGAACGAGGGCTTAACTGTCTCCCTTTTCAGGTCAATGAAATTGATCTGCCCGTGCAGAAGCGGACATATAAATACAAGACGAGAAGACCCTTTGGAGCTTAAGATACAAGATCAATTACGTCAAGAACCTGGCACCAAGTTAAACTAAGTAAAAACTGATCCACATCTTCAGTTGGGGCGACCGCGGGAGAAAATAAAGCTCCCACGCGGACCGGGGTTTTAACCCTAAAACCAAGAGAGACATCTCCAAGTCACAGAATATCTGACCATAAAGATCCGGCTAACTGCCGATCAACGAACCAAGTTACCCTAGGGATAACAGCGCAATCCTCTTCCAGAGTCCATATCGACAAGAGGGTTTACGACCTCGATGTTGGATCAGGACATCCTAATGGTGCAGCCGCTATTAAGGGTTCGTTTGTTCAACGATTAAAGTCCTACGTGATCTGAGTTCAGACCGGAGCAATCCAGGTCAGTTTCTATCTGTAACGCTACTTCTTTCTAGTACGAAAGGACCGAGAGAAGGGGGCCTATATCATAAGACACGCCCCACCCTCACCCAATGACATCAACTAAATTAGACAAAAGGAGCGCACAAACCCACATCAAGATAAGATTAATTAAGATGGCAGAGCCCGGTAACTGCAAAAGGCCTAAGCCCTTTCAGCCGGAGGTTCAAATCCTCCTCTTAATTATGATGACCCTGTTAGCTACCCATGTAATTAACCCTTTAGCTTACATTGTACCTGTACTACTAGCAGTCGCCTTCTTAACCTTAATCGAACGAAAAGTTCTAGGATACATACAATTACGCAAAGGCCCAAATGTAGTAGGACCATACGGATTACTACAGCCAATTGCTGATGGAGTAAAACTATTTATCAAAGAACCCGTCCGCCCATCAACCTCCTCCCCCCTACTATTCCTCACCACCCCAATACTAGCTCTCACCCTAGCCCTAATACTATGAGCACCAATACCAATCCCCCACCCAGTAACAGACCTTAACCTAGGGATACTCTTCATCTTAGCCCTCTCTAGCCTAGCAGTATACTCCATCTTAGGCTCTGGATGAGCCTCCAATTCAAAATATGCCCTAATCGGAGCACTACGAGCAGTAGCCCAAACCATTTCATATGAAGTTAGCCTAGGACTAATCCTATTATCTATCATCATCTTCACAGGAGGTTTCACCCTCCAGATATTTAACACAACCCAAGAAACAATCTGGCTCCTCCTCCCAGCCTGACCATTGGCCGCCATATGATACATCTCCACCCTAGCAGAAACAAACCGCGCCCCATTTGACCTCACAGAAGGAGAATCAGAACTAGTCTCAGGCTTCAATGTAGAATATGCAGGAGGACCCTTTGCGCTATTCTTCTTGGCAGAATACGCTAACATCCTACTAATAAACACTTTATCAGCCATTCTATTCTTAGGCACTACACATGCCCCAACTATCCCAGAACTTGCCTCCATAGGCATTATAACAAAAGCTGCATTGCTATCCATACTATTCTTGTGAGTACGTGCCTCATACCCCCGATTCCGATACGACCAACTTATGCATCTAGTATGAAAAAACTTCCTACCAATAACATTAGCACTTATCCTATGACATGCCGCCCTACCAATTGCATTTATAGGCCTACCACCCCAACTATAACAGGAGTTGTGCCTGAACGCCCAAGGACCACTTTGATAGAGTGACTAATGGAGGTTAAAATCCCCCCAACTCCTTAGAAAGAAGGGACTCGAACCCATATCCTGGAGATCAAAACTCCAAGTGCTTCCACTACACCACTTCCTAGTAAGATCAGCTAAATCAAGCTTTTGGGCCCATACCCCAAAAATGTAGGTTAAAATCCTTCTCTTACCAATGAGCCCTTACATTACTACAATTCTACTATCAAGCTTAGGCCTAGGCACAACTCTAACCTTCATAAGTTCCCACTGATTACTAGCCTGGATAGGTCTTGAAATCAATACACTAGCAATCCTCCCACTAATAGCCCAACACCACCATCCCCGAGCAGTAGAAGCCACCACCAAATACTTCCTAGCCCAAGCAACAGCCGCAGCAACAATTTTATTCGCCAGCACAATTAATGCTTGAGCCACAGGAGAATGGGACATTAACTGCCTATCGCACCCAATTGCAACCACATTAATTATAATAGCCCTGGCACTAAAAGTAGGTCTAGCCCCAGTACACTTCTGAATGCCCCCAGTAATACAAGGACTAGATCTGCCTACAGGACTAATCATAGCCACCTGACAAAAACTAGCACCATTCGCACTAATTATTCAAATTACCACCACAACCCACCCACAACTATTAACCCTCCTAGGACTACTATCTATTTTCATCGGGGGTTGGGGAGGACTTAGCCAAACTCAGCTACGAAAAATCCTAGCCTACTCATCCATCGCTCACCTAGGATGAATAATCATCATTACACAATTTAAACCTCAACTAACTATCCTAGCCCTCATAACCTACATCATCATGACATCAGCAACATTCCTAGCATTCAAACTAACATCTACCACAAACATCAACACATTAGCAATATCCTGATCAAAAACCCCAATCCTAACAACCATCACCGCCCTAGCACTGCTTTCCCTAGGAGGTCTGCCCCCACTCACAGGTTTCATACCAAAATGACTAATCCTACAAGAACTAACTACACAAGGACTCCCCCTTGTAGCAACCGTCGCAGCACTCAGCGCCCTCCTAAGCCTCTACTTCTACCTACGACTATGCTACGCCATAACCCTAACAATCCCACCAAACACTAACAACGCCTCAACCCCCTGACGACTACAAAACACACAAAATACAATCCCCCTAGCCACCTTTATAGCCGCAACACTCCTGCTCCTACCACTAACCCCGCTAGCTCAAACATTAATAAACTAGAGATTTAGGATAATATTCCAGACCAAAAGCCTTCAAAGCTTTAAGTAGGAGTGAAAATCTCCTAATCTCTGCATAAGACTTGCAGGACTCTATCCCACATCTTCTGAATGCAACCCAGACACTTTAATTAAGCTAAAGCCTTACTAGATGAGAAGGCCTCGATCCTACAAACTCCTAGTTAACAGCTAGACGCTCAAACCAGCGAGCATTCATCTACTTCCCCCCGCCTCAAAAAAAAAGGCGGGGGTTAAGCCCCGGCAGACGCCAATCTGCTTCTTTGGATTTGCAATCCAATATGTTTTACACCACAAGGCTAATGATAGGAAAAGGATTTAAACCTTTGTTCATGGAGCTACAATCCACCGCCTAACTCTCGGCCACCCTACCTGTGACGATCACGCGCTGATTCTTCTCAACCAACCACAAAGACATTGGCACCCTTTACTTAGTATTTGGTGCCTGAGCCGGAATAGTTGGCACAGCCCTTAGCCTACTAATTCGAGCGGAGCTGGCCCAACCTGGCACACTTCTCGGCGACGATCAAATTTACAATGTTATTGTTACTGCTCACGCCTTCGTAATAATCTTCTTTATAGTAATACCAATTATGATTGGAGGCTTTGGCAATTGACTTATCCCCCTAATAATTGGAGCACCAGACATAGCATTCCCCCGAATAAACAACATAAGCTTCTGACTTCTTCCGCCCTCCTTCTTACTTCTTCTTGCCTCATCTGGAGTTGAAGCAGGTGCAGGAACAGGATGAACTGTATACCCACCTCTTGCAGGAAACCTCGCACATGCAGGAGCTTCCGTAGACCTGACAATCTTCTCCCTACACCTGGCAGGAGTCTCATCAATCCTGGGAGCAATTAATTTTATCACAACAATCATTAACATAAAACCCCCTGCCATCTCGCAGTATCAAACACCTCTATTCGTATGAGCCACCCTAATTACAGCAGTACTACTACTACTATCTCTCCCAGTATTAGCCGCTGGCATTACAATGCTACTAACCGACCGAAACTTAAATACAACCTTCTTTGACCCCGCAGGAGGAGGAGACCCAATTCTCTACCAACATCTTTTCTGATTCTTCGGTCATCCAGAAGTATATATTTTAATTCTACCAGGGTTCGGGATAATCTCCCATATTGTAGCCTACTACGCAGGTAAAAAAGAACCATTTGGTTATATGGGAATAGTCTGAGCCATAATGGCTATCGGTCTTTTAGGCTTCATCGTCTGAGCCCACCACATATTCACAGTAGGAATAGACGTAGACACCCGAGCATACTTCACATCAGCAACAATAATTATCGCAATCCCAACAGGAGTCAAAGTATTTAGCTGATTAGCCACTTTACATGGAGGGTCAATTAAATGAGAAACCCCACTATTATGAGCCCTTGGGTTCATTTTCCTTTTCACAGTTGGAGGACTCACAGGAATTGTACTAGCCAACTCGTCCCTAGATATTGTGTTACACGACACCTACTACGTAGTAGCCCACTTCCACTATGTCCTATCAATAGGAGCCGTCTTTGCCATCATAGGAGCCTTCGTACACTGATTCCCCCTTTTCACAGGATATACCCTACACAACACTTGAACAAAAATCCATTTCGGAACAATATTCGTAGGTGTAAACCTAACCTTCTTCCCCCAACACTTCCTAGGCCTAGCCGGAATGCCACGACGATATTCAGACTACCCGGACGCCTACTCATTATGAAACATCATTTCGTCAATTGGCTCTCTTGTATCCTTGGTAGCAGTAGTAATATTCCTGTATATCCTATGAGAAGCATTCACCGCTAAACGAGAAGTTCTATCTGTAGAATTAACAGCCACAAACCCAGAATGACTACACGGATGTCCTCCCCCTTATCACACATTCGAGGAACCAGCCTTCGTACAAGTACAAGCAAATTAACGAGAAAGGAAGGAATCGAACCCCCATAAACTAGTTTCAAGCCAGTCACATAACCACTCTGTCACTTTCTTCCATAAGATACTAGTAAAACAAATTACCTTGCCTTGTCAAGGCAAAATTGTAGGTTAAACTCCTGCGTATCTTAAGCTAAATAGCTTAATGGCACATCCCTCACAACTAGGATTCCAAGACGCGGCCTCCCCTGTAATAGAAGAACTTCTCCACTTCCACGACCATGCCTTAATAATCGTTTTCCTAATTAGCACTTTAGTCTTATATATTATTGTTGTAATAGTTACAACAAAACTTACAAACAAATACATCTTAGACTCCCAAGAAATCGAAATCGTATGAACAATCCTCCCAGCGGTTATCCTTATTATAATCGCCCTTCCCTCTCTACGAATCCTATATCTTATAGACGAAGTTAATGACCCACACCTAACTGTAAAAGCCATGGGCCATCAATGATACTGAAGCTATGAATACACAGACTACGAAGATCTAGCCTTCGACTCATACATAATCCCCACACAAGACCTGGCCCCTGGACAATTCCGACTACTTGAAACAGACCACCGAATAGTAATCCCAATAGAATCCCCAGTTCGAATCCTAGTCTCCGCCGAAGATGTCCTACACTCCTGAGCCGTTCCAGCGCTAGGTGTAAAAATGGATGCAGTCCCAGGACGATTAAACCAAACATCATTCATTACCTCCCGCCCCGGAGTGTACTACGGACAGTGCTCCGAAATCTGTGGCGCCAACCACAGCTTTATACCTATCGTCGTAGAAGCCGTCCCTCTAGAACACTTTGAAAACTGATCCTCCCTTATACTTGAAGCCGCCTCACTGGAAAGCTAAACTGGGCCTAGCGTTAGCCTTTTAAGCTAAAGATTGGTGACCCCCAACCACCTCCAGTGATATGCCACAATTAAACCCCACCCCATGATTTGCAATTCTCGTATTCTCGTGACTAATTTTCTTAACAGTAATCCCAACTAAAGTCTTAAAACATACATTTACAAATGAAATCACAGCATTAAGCGCCGAAAAACTAAAATCAGACACTTGAAACTGACCATGGCACTAAACCTATTCGACCAATTTATAAGCCCCACACACCTTGGCATCCCCCTAATCGCCATCGCCCTAACCCTGCCTTGAATCCTCATCCCTTCCCCAACCAATCGCTACCAAACTAATCGACTGATCTCCCTACAAAACTGATTCATCAAAACATTTACACAACAACTATTAACCCCTCTAAATAAAGGTGGACACAAATGAGCAATAATTCTAACCTCTCTAATAATCTTCATCCTAATACTAAACATTTTAGGACTACTACCATACACATTCACCCCAACAACACAACTCTCACTAAATATGGGCCTAGCTGTGCCACTATGGCTAGCCACGGTAATTATTGGACTACGCAACCAACCCACGGCAGCCCTAGGCCATCTTCTGCCAGAAGGGACCCCAACCCCCCTCATCCCCATCCTAATTATCATCGAAACAATCAGCTTATTCATTCGACCCCTAGCACTAGGAGTACGGCTCACAGCCAACCTCACAGCAGGCCACCTTTTAATCCAATTAATTTCAACCGCAACAATCACCCTATTGCCAATAATGACTACAGTAGCAACTCTCACCGCTATCCTTCTAGTCCTGCTAACCCTCCTAGAAGTAGCAGTTGCCATTATCCAAGCATACGTATTCGTTCTCCTATTAAGCCTTTACCTACAAGAAAACGTCTAATGGCCCACCAAGCACATGCATATCACATGGTTGATCCAAGCCCATGGCCCTTAACCGGGGCAGTAGCTGCTCTCCTAATAACATCAGGTCTAGCAATCTGATTCCACTTCCACTCAACAACTCTTCTAACACTAGGCCTAATATTGCTACTACTCACAATATACCAATGATGACGAGACATCGTCCGAGAAGGCACCTTCCAAGGACACCACACCCCTCCAGTACAAAAAGGACTACGATACGGGATAATCCTGTTCATTACCTCAGAAGTGCTATTCTTCCTAGGATTCTTCTGAGCCTTCTACCACTCCAGCCTAGCCCCTACCCCTGAGCTAGGAGGATGCTGACCTCCAACTGGCATTACACCATTAGACCCATTCGAAGTACCACTCCTTAACACCGCTGTTCTTCTGGCTTCAGGAGTAACAGTGACTTGAGCCCACCACAGCCTAATAGAAGGTGAACGCAAACAAGCAATCCAATCCCTAGCCCTAACTGTTCTACTAGGACTATACTTTACTGCCCTCCAAGCTATGGAATACTATGAAGCTCCCTTCACCATTGCAGACGGAGTTTACGGCTCAACCTTCTTCGTGGCCACAGGCTTCCACGGACTCCATGTCATTATCGGCTCAACTTTCCTTATCGTCTGCCTACTACGACAAGTCCAATACCACTTTACATCAGAACATCACTTCGGATTTGAAGCAGCCGCCTGATACTGACACTTCGTAGATGTAGTATGACTATTCCTGTACGTCTCTATTTACTGATGAGGCTCATATCTTTCTAGTATTTCAAAGTTAGTACGAGTGACTTCCAATCACCTAGTCTTGGTTAAACTCCAAGGAAAGATAATGAACTTAATTATAACTATCCTACTAATCACCACAGCCCTTTCCATAGTGCTGGCTTTAGTATCATTCTGACTCCCCCAAATAACCCCAGACGCAGAAAAACTTTCCCCCTACGAATGTGGTTTCGACCCCTTAGGATCAGCACGCCTGCCATTCTCACTACGATTTTTTCTAGTAGCCATTCTATTCCTGCTATTTGACCTAGAAATTGCCCTTCTTCTCCCCCTGCCATGAGGCAATCAACTACCAAATCCAACTTACACACTCCTATGAGCTGCAACAGTCCTTATTCTACTTACAATAGGCCTAATCTACGAATGACTTCAAGGAGGCCTAGAATGGGCTGAATAGGGTATTAGTCCAAATTAAGACCTCTGATTTCGGCTCAGAAAACCACGGTTAAAGCCCGTGATCCCCTTATGACACCAGTATACTTCAGCTTCACCTCAGCATTCACTTTAGGATTGATAGGACTAGCCTTCCACCGCACTCACCTTTTATCAGCACTATTATGTCTAGAGGGAATAATACTATCATTATTCATCGCCTTAGCATTATGAATACTACAATTAGAAGCAACTGCCTTTTCAGCAGCCCCTATCCTCCTGCTAGCTTTCTCAGCTTGCGAAGCCAGCGCAGGCTTGGCCCTGCTCGTCGCCACAGCTCGAACACACGGAACAGATCGACTCCAAGCACTAAACCTCCTACAATGCTAAAAATTCTACTCCCTACAATTATGCTGTTCCCAACAATCTGGCTATCCTCTCCAAAATGACTATGAACCACAACAACACTTCAAAGCTTAGCCATCGCACTTATTAGTCTTACCTGAATCAAATGGTCCTCAGAAACAGGCTGAACTTCCTCAAATCTATACATAGGCACAGACCCCCTCTCAACACCTCTGCTAGTACTCACTTGTTGACTCCTGCCTCTCATGATCCTCGCCAGCCAAAATCACATTAAAACGGAACCAATTAACCGCCAACGAAGCTACATCACCCTTCTAGCCTCACTACAAACCTTCCTAATTATAGCATTCGGTGCCACAGAAATCATCATATTCTACGTCATATTTGAAGCCACACTCATTCCCACACTAATTATTATCACCCGCTGAGGAAACCAGGCCGAACGCCTAAGCGCCGGCACATACTTCCTGTTTTATACCCTAGCAGGATCTCTTCCCCTACTAGTGGCCCTGCTATTATTACATCAAAATCTAGGAACACTCTCAATACTCACAATCCAATACTCACACCCCCTAACTCTAAACTCCTGAGGAGATAAAATTTGATGAGCTGGATGCCTAATCGCCTTTCTAGTAAAAATACCCCTATATGGGGTCCACTTATGACTACCAAAAGCCCACGTAGAAGCCCCCGTAGCAGGCTCCATAGTGCTAGCAGCAATTTTACTAAAACTAGGTGGTTATGGTATAATACGAATAATAATTGTTTTAGACCCATTATCCAAAGATCTAATCTATCCAATCATTGCGCTAGCCCTATGAGGCGTAATCATAACAGGATCAATCTGTCTACGACAAACTGACCTAAAATCATTAATTGCCTACTCTTCTGTCAGCCACATAGGACTAGTCGCAGGAGGTATTCTAATCCAAACTCCGTGGGGATTTACCGGAGCTCTAGTACTAATGATCGCCCACGGACTAGTTTCATCCGCCCTATTCTGCCTGGCTAACACAACCTACGAACGAACTCACAGCCGAACAATACTACTAGCCCGAGGATTACAACTTATCTTCCCTCTAACTGCCGTCTGATGATTTATTTCAAATCTAGCAAACCTAGCCCTCCCCCCGCTACCAAACCTAATAGGAGAACTAGTAATTATCACAGCAATATTTAACTGATCCCCATGAACCCTAGCATTAACCGGGGCAGGAACTCTAATCACTGCAGCCTATTCACTCTACCTATTCCTAATAACCCAACGAGGCCCTCTACCACAACATATCATTAACTTACAACCCTTCCACACACGAGAACATCTACTATTAACTCTTCACCTCCTACCAATCATTCTCCTTATTACAAAACCAGAGGTCATATGAGGCTGATGATACTGTAGATATAGTTTAACGCAAAACATTAGATTGTGGTTCTAAAAATAGAGGTTAAATTCCTCTTATCCACCGAAAGAGGCCCGAGGCATTAAGGACTGCTAATCCTTACCCCCACGGCTAAACTCCGTGGCTCATTCATAATGCTTCTAAAGGATAATAGTTCATCCGTTGGTCTTAGGAACCAAAAACTCTTGGTGCAACTCCAAGTAGCAGCTATGGTAAATACTATTATAACTACTACCCTGCTCTTAACCTTAACAATTTTAGTTTGACCCCTCCTTATAACACTAACCCCGAAACCACTAAACCAAGACTGAGCCACTAAACATGCCAAAACCGCCGTAAGTACTGCATTCTTCATCAACATTATCCCACTCATTATCTTCTTAGACCAAGGAGCAGAAAACATAATCACCACCTGAAATTGAATAAATATTATAAACTTTGATATTAACATTAGCTTTAAATTCGACCACTATTCCCTAGTCTTCACCCCAATCGCCCTATACGTAACATGGTCTATTCTAGAATTTGCATCATGATACATACACTCTGACCCACACCTAAACCGATTTTTTAAATACTTACTACTATTCTTAGTAGCCATAATCACCCTGGTAACCGCCAATAATCTTTTCCAACTATTCATTGGATGAGAAGGAGTAGGCATTATATCTTTCCTACTAATTGGGTGATGACACGGACGAGCAGACGCCAACACAGCGGCTCTCCAAGCAGTTCTTTATAATCGAGTCGGGGATGTAGGCCTCATCCTAGCCATTGCCTGAATCGCAATAAACCTAAACTCATGAGAAATTCCACAAATCTTTTTACTATCCAAAGAATTTGATATAACACTCCCCCTAATAGGCCTAATCCTAGCTGCCACAGGAAAATCCGCCCAATTCGGCCTACACCCCTGACTACCCTCAGCAATAGAAGGCCCAACCCCCGTCTCAGCCCTACTGCACTCAAGTACAATAGTAGTTGCAGGAATCTTCCTACTAATCCGACTACACCCACTAATAGAAAACAACCAACTGGCCCTCACCACTTGCCTATGCCTAGGCGCCCTAACAACACTATTTACAGCCACCTGCGCTCTAACCCAAAACGACATCAAAAAAATCGTAGCTTTCTCAACATCAAGCCAACTAGGCTTGATAATAGTCACAATCGGATTAAATCAACCCCAACTAGCCTTCCTACACATTTGCACTCACGCCTTTTTCAAAGCTATACTGTTCCTATGCTCCGGCTCAATTATCCACAGCCTAAACGACGAACAAGACATCCGAAAAATAGGAGGACTACACAAACTTATGCCATTTACCTCTTCCTGTCTTGTCATCGGCAGCCTAGCCCTCACAGGTATACCCTTCCTAGCAGGCTTTTTCTCAAAAGATGCAATCATCGAAGCACTAAACACCTCCAATCTAAACGCCTGTGCCCTAGTCATCACATTAATTGCAACATCTTTCACCGCAGTCTACAGCCTTCGAGTCGTATTTTTTGTAACCATAGGCTCCCCTCGATTCCTCCCCTTATCCCCAATCAATGAAAACCACTCTGCAGTAACCGCACCAATTGAACGCTTGGCCTGAGGAAGCATCATCGCAGGTTTAGTCATTACCTCAAACTTCCTCCCATTAAAAACCCCCATCATAACCATACCTCTGACTCTTAAAATAGCTGCACTAGCAGTTACAATCACAGGCTTAATTATTGCCCTAGCACTAGCCACAGCAACCTCAAAACAAATTAAAATCACCCCAACCCTTACCCTCCACAACTTCTCCAACATGCTCGGATTCTTCCCACCCATTATTCACCGCCTGGTTCCAAAAATTAACCTCACTTTAGGAAAACAGGCTACAAAACTAGACCGACAATGACTAGAAATAGGACCCAAAGGACTGCATCCCATACATAACCTTATTTCCTCAACATTTGACAACATAAACACTAATATTGTCAAAATCTACCTCACCTTCTACCTAGTCTCTACAACCCTAATCATTACTATCTTGTCAACATTCTAAACCGCCCGAAGCGCACCACGTCCTAGACCTCGAGTTAACTCCAACACTACAAAAAGACATAACAACAACACCCACGCACATACAACCAACATTCAACCCCCAACAGAGTACATCAAAGAAATACCGCTGACATCACCCCGTACTACAAAAAACTCCTTAAACTCATCTACAACAACCCAACCACCCTGACTACCTCAAAATCATCACATAGCCGCCCCAACTCCAAACAAATACATCAAAACATAAGCTTTAACCGACCCAACCCCCCAAGTCTCAGGAAAGGGTTCAGCCGCCAAAGCCGCTGAATACGCAAATACAACTAACATTCCACCCAAATAAATCAAAAATAGCATTAAACCCACTAACGACCCACCATGCCCAATCAAAACCCCACACCCAACCCCCGCCGCCATCGCCAAACCTAAAGCAGCAAAATAAGGAGCAGGATTAGAAGCAACTCCAACCAACCCAACAACCAACCCTAACAAAAGAATATCAAGAAAATATATCATAATTCTCGCCCGGACTTTAACCAGAACTAATGACTTGAAAAACCACCGTTGTTATTCAACTACAAGAACCATGGTCACCCGTAAAAACCACCCCCTATTCAAAATTATTAACGACGCACTAATTGATCTTCCAGCCCCCTCAAACATCTCCGCCTGATGAAATTTCGGCTCTCTACTACTACTATGCCTTGCAGTACAAATCCTAACAGGACTATTCCTAGCCATACATTACACTTCAGACGTTTCAATCGCCTTCTCTTCAGTAGCCCACATTTGCCGAGATGTCAACTATGGTTGAGCCATCCGAAATTTACACGCCAACGGAGCCTCCTTCTTCTTCATCTGCCTCTACCTACATATCGGACGTGGACTATACTATGGCTCCTACCTATACAAAGAAACCTGAAACATCGGTGTCATTCTTCTACTACTAGTAATAGCAACCGCATTCGTAGGCTACGTCTTACCATGAGGACAAATATCTTTCTGAGGCGCTACAGTAATTACAAACCTCCTATCAGCCGTACCATACATAGGAAATGCACTAGTACAATGAATTTGAGGGGGCTTCTCCGTAGACAACGCCACACTAACACGATTCTTCACATTTCACTTCCTTCTCCCATTCACAGTAATTGCAGCCACAGTACTCCACGCCCTGTTCCTCCACGAGACGGGCTCCAACAATCCAATCGGACTAAACTCCAACGCGGACAAAATCTCCTTCCACCCCTACTTCTCCTACAAAGACGTCCTTGGCTTTGCAATCCTCCTCACAGCCCTTGCATCCCTTGCTCTCTTCTCACCAAACCTTCTGGGAGACCCAGAAAACTTCACCCCGGCCAATCCACTAGTCACCCCTCCCCATATTAAACCAGAATGATACTTTCTATTTGCATACGCCATCTTACGATCAATCCCCAACAAACTAGGAGGAGTCTTAGCATTACTATTCTCAATTCTCATCCTCATGGTTGTACCCCTCCTCCACACATCTAAACAACAAGGACTTACCTTCCGCCCACTCACCCAATTCTTATTCTGAGTCCTAGTAGCAGATGTGGCAATCCTAACCTGAATTGGCGGAATACCCGTCGAACACCCCTTCATTATCATTGGACAAATCGCCTCAGCCCTATACTTCTTACTGTTTCTAGTCTTAAACCCCCTAGCAGGTTGACTAGAAAACAAACTACTTAACTTCAACTGCCCTAGTAGCTTAGCCCTAAAAGCGCCGGTCTTGTAATCCGGAGATCGAAGGTTCAAATCCTCCCTAGTGCCAGAAAAGAGAGATTTTAACTCCCACCCCTAACTCCCAAAGCTAGGATTCTAAACTAAACTATTTTCTGCAAAAAGCCGAGATCTGACCAAATCATTTTTCACAACACATATATATTCCGACTGCAGCACGGCTGCTATGGTGTAGTACATACATTATGGTGTAAGTACATACATGCATGACTTTACATAATGCCTTGATACATTCGACTTTGAACCCCCTGGATGGACCTCAAATACGTTCGTTCACAACATTAAGATAAGCAGTACAAGGCGCATATTGAAAGCTTGACTCCCACTTATCTTATCTAAAACAGGGGAGGCTGTATAGTCGAGCATCCCCGTGTCTTCGACCTTTTTCCTTGTTTTACTTAACTATTGGTCTATTCAAAACTGTTTAATGTAGTAAGAAACCACCAACCTTGTAAGTCTAGTGCATATAATCCCTGATAGGTCAAGGACAAGACTTGTGGGGGTAGTACAACTTGCACTATTACTGGCATCTGGTTCCTATTTCAGGTCCATAACTGGCTATTCCCTCAGACTTGCTCTTACCTGGCATAAGTTAATGGTGGAGTCCTAAATTAGCACAAACCCACCAAGCAAAGCGTTCATTTAAAGGCATGGGGTTTTTATTTTTAGGGTCACTTTCAACTCGCATCCTTCCTGCTCCCTACCAACCAACATTAAGGTGGAACAAGCTCTTGTATAGAAAACCCAGAATGCAAGTTTTAAAGACAGTCTTTCATTTCATTGCATAACTCTTTATCAAGTGCATACAGTATCATTACTCCCCCAAATATCCCTAAGATTCCCCCCTCCTCCCGCACTGCAGTTTCGCGCGGTAAACCCCCCTACCCCCCATGCCGGACAAGTCCTAATTAATCCTGTTAAACCCCTAAACCAGGCAAGGCTCGATTGACATGATCAACAAGTATGTTTATGTGTTGATATATAGTGTTATAAATTTGAATTACATTATATA